GTTCATAATACAAAAATTTTCTTCTGATGAATTGTATAATCATTGGAATTCCAAGAATGAACAAAAAAAAAAAAAGATAAGTAATGAATTTATAAACAGAGTACAAGCTCTGGATAAAGGATATCTTGCTTCGAAAACACTGGAAAAAAGGACTAGATTGTGTAATGAGAAAACTAAGGAACAGTACTTACCTAAAACATATGATCCCTTATTGAACGGATCCTACCGCGGAAAAATACAGTTTTTTTTTTCATCCTCAATCCTAAATAAAACTTTCCGAACAAATTTTAGAGAAAGGTTTTGGATAAATAAAATTCATCTTATTCTTCTTATTACAAATTATCAAGAATTTGAAACAAAAGCGGATGTATTTAATAGTAATCATGAATCGTTTTTAAGAGAAATTGCTTATTTATTAAACTTAATTAATGAATTGGACGGAAAATCAAGATCAAATTTCAACTTTCAGGGACTTTCTTTTTTCCCAGATAACAACAAAGAAAAAATGAATTTAGAAAATCAAATAAAAATTTTACAATTTTTATTTGATAGAGTGATAGCGACTCCAAAAAAGAAAACAAGTAAAAAATTTTCTACTAGACTAAAAGAAATAAGTAAACAAGTTCCTCGATGGTCATACAAATTAATTAACGATTTGGAACAACAAGAGGGTAAAGATGATGCAGAAAACCTGGCAGACGATCATGAAATTCGTTCACGAAAAGCCAAACTTCTAATGATTTTTAGTGATAATATAATGATTTTTAATGATAATCAACAAAATAATGCTACTTACACTAATATCAAGGATCGAAGGAATCCTGACCCAATATATATAGAGCAAGTTACTTTCATACGTTATTCCCAACAATCGGACTTTCGTCGAGACATAATAAAAGGATCGATGCGAGCACAAAGACGTAAAATAACTATTTTTGAACTGTTTCAAGCAAATGCGCATTCTCCTATTTTTTTGGACAGAATAAATAAATCTCTTTTTTTTTCTTTTGATATTGATATTTATGAACTGATGAAAACATTGTTTATAAATTGTCGGTGTAAAAACACAGAAATTAAAATTTTGAATTATACTTATCTAGAGAAAAAAACAAAAGAAAGTAAGAAAAAAGAAGAGTCCAAAAGAAAAGATAACAAAAGAGAGGACAAAGCACGAATAAAAATAGCTGAAACTTGGGATAGGGTTTTTCTTGCTCAAGTACTAAGAGGCTGTGTTTTAGTAACCCAATCGAATCTTCGAAAATATATTATATTACCCTCATTAATAATAACTAAAAATATCATTCGTATATTATTTTTTCAAACTCCCGAATGGTCCGACGATTTAAAGGATTGGAGTAGAGAAATGCATGTTAAATGCACCTATAATGGAGTTCAATTATCAGAAAAAGAATTTCCGAAAAATTGGTTAACAAGTGGGATTCAAATAAAGATCCTATTTCCTTTTCGTTTAAAACCTTGGCACAGATCGAAGGTAAAATTCCCGCATAAAAGTAAAAAAAAAACGAAAGTAGATCAAAAGGATTTTTGTTTTTTAACAATTTGGGGAATGGAAGCGGAACTTCCTTTTGGTTCTCCCCGAAAACGGCTTTCACTTTTTAAACCCATCTTTAAAAAACTTGAAAAAAAAATTATAAAGATAAAAAAAAAGGGTTTTCGAGTTATAACAATTTTAGAAGAAAGAAGAAAATTATTTCAAAATTTATCAAAAGAAAAAAAACACTGGGTCAAAAAAAACATTTTTTTTCGACAAGAAAAAAAAAAGAAATTTTCAAAATCAAAAAGAAATCAAAAATTTTTATCGGAATTTAGAGAAGTAGATCAATTAAATGAAAGTAAAAAAGAAAAAGATTCGATACTCAATAACAATAATTGGACGGTTTCTAAATTGTCTACCCCAATTGGACCTAGTACAAATTATTCACTGATAGAAAAAAAAATGCAAGATCTTTCTGCTAGAAGAAAGATAATTCTAAATCAAATAGAAAAAATTACAAAAGAAAAGAAAAAAAAAATTAGAACCTCACAAGTAAATATTAGTCCTAACAAAATAAAAAAAAGTTCTAATGCTAAAAAATTCAAATCATCAAACAATATTTCACACATATTACAAAAAAAAAATGCTCGATTAGTGCGTAAATTTTACTTTTTTATAAAAATTTTGATTGAAAATATATACTTAGATATCTTTTTAGGGATCATTAATATTCCAAGGCTCAATGCACAGCTTTTTCTTGAATCAATAAAAAAAATTATTACTAAATACATTTCCAATAATGAATCAAATCACAAAAAAATTGATAAACCAAATAAAAAAAAATTTCACTTTATTTCGATTCTAAAAAAGTCAAGAGATATTGCTGTTATTAATAATAATTCACAGATTTTTTGTGACATATCTTTCGTATCACAAGCGTATGTATTTTACAAATTATCACAAACCCAAATTCTTAATTTATATAAGTTAAGATCGATCTTTCAATACCATAACCTTTTTCTTAAGAACGAAATAAAAGATTATTTTAGAGCCCAAGGATTTTTTAATTCTGAATTAAAATCTGAATTAAAAGAAAAAAATTTTCGAAAGTCTTTTTCTTTAATCAATCAATGGAAAAACTGGTTAAGAAGTCATTATCAATATAAATACGATTTATCTCAGCATAGATGGTCTAGATTAATACCAGAAAACTGTCGAAATAGAATCTCTCAACACCATATGGTTGAAAATACAAAATTAAGCAAATGGAATTTACATGAACAAGACCAATTAATTCATTATGAAAAAAAAAATGATTTTGAGGCAGACTTTTTTGCGAATCAAAAGGATAATTTTAAAAAACACTCTAGATATAGTCTTTTATCATATAAATCTCTTAATTATGAAAAAAAGACAGACTTCTTTATTTCCGAATCACCAACTAATAAAGAAGAGATTCTTTATAATTCCAACACAAATAAAAGAAAATTTTTTGACATCTTAGAAAGTATTCCTATCAATAATTATCTAGCGGAAGATGATATTATCAATATAGAGAAAAGCCCAGATAGAAAATATTTTGATTGGCGAATTCTAAATTTTTCTCTTAGAAAGAGGGTCGATAGTGAGTCCTGGATCGATACCGGAAGCAAAGATAAAAAAAAGACTAAGACTCCAACTAATAAATATCAAATAATTGATAAAAGTGATAAGAAAAATATATCTTTTCTTCCAATTTACCAAGATCAAGAAATAAATTTATCCAAACAAAACCCTCTTTTTTTTGATTGGATGGGAATGAATGAAGAAATCGAAAATAGTCTCATATCGAATTTTGAACTTTGGTTCTTTCGAAAATTTGTGATATTTTACAACACATATAAGAGAAAACCATGGACAATACCCATTCAATTTCTTTTTTTTAATTTTCATAAAAATGAAAATATTAGTAAAAATAAGAAAATCAACGGGAATAAAAAAGGCGACCTTCTTATATCTATACCATCACAATCGAATGAAAAAAAAATTATTGAATTCGAGAATCGAAATTATGAAGAAAATGAATCTGACGACCAAATGGACTTTGGAGCAGTTTTCGCAAATGAAGAAAAAGATATTGAAGAAGATTATATGGGATTAGATATGAAAAACCAGAGAAATAAAAATCAAAACAAAAGTCATACGGAAGTAGAGCTTGATTTCTTCCTAAAAGAGTATTTATGTTTTCAATTAAGATGGAATGGTTCTTTAAATCACAAAATAATTGATAATATCAAAGCATATTGTTTCCTACTTAGACTGACAAATCCACGAGAAATTATTATATCTTCTATTCAAAGGCAAGAAATAAATCTGAATATTCTGATGGTTCAGAAAGATGTAACTCTTACAGAATTGATGAAAAAGAGAATATTGATTATCGAACCTGTCCGTCTATCGGTAAAAACTGACGGACAATTTATTTTGTATCAAATGATGGGTATCTTATTAGTTCATAAGAACAAAGAACAAATTAATAAAAATTATAGAGAAAAATTCTATGTTGATAAAAATAAAAAGAATTTTACCGAATCTATTGAAAGACATCACAATATAATTGGAAATAGAGAAAAAAATGATTATGATTTACTTGTTCCTGAAAATATTTTATCCCCTAAACGTCGTAGAGAATTAAGAATTCGAATTTCTTTCAATTTACAAAATAAAAAGGATATTCATAGAAATACCGAAATTGTCAATGGGAATAACATTAACATAAAAAAGGGCAGTCCCATTTTGGATAAAAGCAAACATTTTTGGAGAGAAAAACATAAACTAATTAAATTGAAATTTTTTCTTTGGCCCAATTTTCGATTAGAGGATTTAGCTTGTATGAATCGCTATTGGTTCGATACGAATAATGGAAGTCGGTTCAGTATGGTAAGGATATATATATATCCGCGATTGAAATTTTAGTAATGAACTGACATTATTATTTATTAATATAATACATTTATTATTATTACTGATCAATAAAAAATATCTTAAACTTAAAACTTAAAAAAAGGGGGTCCTTTTTTATGGTAAAAAATTCATTCATTTCAGTTATTTCACAAAAGGAAAAAGACGAAAACAAGGGATCTGTTGAATTTCAAATAGTAAGTTTCACTAATAAGATACGAAGACTTACTTCCCATTTGGAATTGCATAGAAAAGACTACTTATCTCAAAGAGGTTTGCGGAAAATTTTAGGAAAACGCCAACGACTATTGGTTTATTTAGAAAAGAAAAATCGAGTACGTTATAAAGAATTAATTAGTCGGTTGGATATTCGGAAGTTAAAAGGACGTTAAAAACTCGTTAATTTCTTAATTTTTTCTTAATTTGAAGAGTTTTGTTGAATTATGAATTATTTGATTTATTAGATCTTGAGATGAACTTCTTTTTGTTTTAAGTAACTCGTGGAATGGATCGAGGAAACCCCTATGAATATACCAGCTAAACGAAAAGACCTTATGATAGTCAATATGGGTCCCCACCACCCATCAATGCACGGTGTTCTTCGACTCATTGTTACTCTAGATGGTGAGGATGTTATTGACTGTGAACCAATATTAGGTTATTTGCACAGAGGAATGGAAAAAATTGCAGAAAATCGAACAATTATACAATATTTGCCCTATGTAACACGGTGGGATTATTTGGCTACTATGTTCACAGAAGCAATAACAGTAAATGGTCCCGAATTGTTAGGAAATATTCAAGTGCCCAAAAGAGCTGGCTATATCAGAGTAATTATGTTGGAATTAAGTCGTATAGCTTCTCATTTGTTATGGCTTGGACCTTTTATGGCAGATATTGGTACACAGACTCCTTTCTTCTATATTTTTAGAGAAAGAGAGTTAATATATGATTTATTTGAAGCTGCCACTGGTATGAGAATGATGCATAATTATTTTCGTATCGGGGGGGTAGGGGCTGATCTACCTCATGGTTGGATAGATAAATGTTTGGATTTTTGCGATTATTTTTTAACAGGAGTTGCTGAATATCAAAAACTTATTACGCGAAATCCTATTTTTTTAGAACGAGTTGAAGGAGTAGGTATTGTTGGTGCGGAGGAAGCAATAAATTGGGGTTTATCGGGACCAATGCTACGAGCTTCCGGAGTACAATGGGATCTTCGTAAAATTGATCATTATGAGTCTTATGACGAATTTGATTGGGAAGTCCAGTGGCAAAAAGAAGGAGATTCATTAGCTCGTTATTTAGTCCGAATTGGTGAAATGATAGAATCTATAAAAATTATTCAGCAGGCTCTCGAAGGAATTCCGGGTGGGCCCTATGAGAATTTAGAAACCCGACGTTTTGATAGAGAAAAAGATCCGGAATGGAACGATTTCGAATATCGATTCATTAGTAAAAAAACCTCGCCTACTTTTGAATTACCGAAACAAGAACTTTATGTCAGAGTGGAAGCCCCAAAAGGAGAATTAGGAATTTTTCTAATAGGGGATCAGAGCGGCTTTCCTTGGAGATGGAAAATTCGCCCGCCGGGTTTTATCAATTTGCAAATTCTTCCTGAATTAGTTAAAAGAATGAAATTGGCTGATATTATGACAATACTAGGTAGTATAGATATCATTATGGGAGAAGTTGATCGTTGAAATGATAATTGATACAACAGAAGTACAAGCTATCCATTCTTTTTCGAGTTTAGAATCCTTAAACGAGGTCTATGGAATTATATGGGAGTTTGTTCCTATTTTGACTCTTGTATTGGGAATCACGATAAGCATACTAGTAATTGTATGGTTAGAAAGAGAAATATCCGCAGGGATACAACAACGTATTGGACCCGAATATGCAGGTCCTTTAGGAGTTCTTCAAGCTCTAGCGGATGGTACAAAACTACTTTTCAAAGAGAATCTTTTTCCATCTAGGGGGGATACTTATTTATTCAGTATTGGACCATCTATAGCAGTCATATCAACTCTATTAAGCTATTCAGTAATTCCTTTTGGCTATCACTTTGGTTTAACTGATCTAAATATTGGTGTTTTTTTATGGATTGCCATTTCAAGTATTGCTCCCATTGGACTTCTTATGTCAGGATATGGATCAAATAATAAATATTCCTTTTTAGGTGGTCTACGAGCTGCTGCTCAATCGATTAGTTATGAAATACCTTTAACTATTTGTGTGTTATCCATATCTCTACGTGCGATTCGTTGAAACAGAACTTTCTCGTTATTCCTTTCTTTTTAGGAAGAAAGCGAAATGAATTGAATAGATATCTTCATTTTTTATTCATCGTTTGGGTTGATGAACTAAATTGGATAGTTATATGAGTGAAAGAAAACAACTTTGAAATTTGCAGTAAAAAAATTGAGACTCATTTCCTATGTACAAGAATAAAACAGAAATAAACATAAGAAAAGAAGACTGTTTGCCCCAAGATTGGTTGATTAGTCATCCTAGCTTGAAGCGGGCGCAAAAGATCAACTTTATGGAGTTTTCACTATTATTTTTAGATATTCTCCATAGGTATTACCCTAATGCTAATAGGTGATTGAGCAAAAATGAATGGATGGTTAGGAACACAAAGATACACAAAGGATTAGTAATAGAGATTAAAAAAAATCGAAAAAGCTATTTCGACAAAAAGTATATTAATCGGGGCTTTAAGTTCGTAGAAATGATCAGGAAGTGCTCCCCATGATTCCAATCCAGAGTATGCTCCTATCCAACAATTAAAGAACTGACTATCCGGAACGAAATAATCCTTTCCTTTTTTTAACCCCTTATTTCTTTTCGTTTTTTCAGAAAGAAGAATAAGAACGAAAAAAATAATAAAGAATCGAATTACAATGGAAAAATCAATCTTTTTTATTCTTTTCTCCTATATCGATATTCATAGAGATAGAAATTTATAGAGATATAAATTTATAGAGATAGAATTCGTCGGAATATTTTCGTAATCGAAAACGATAGGTTGAAATATCTATTGATATTTTAACAAGGAATTTTACAAAGAGTATTTTATTGCAGGATAAAAGTTATTACTCAAGAAATAAAAATTGAAATTATTAAAGGATGAGATCAATTCCGAAGTACTTTTTTCGTTTTAGTATTATAACAGATAGAATTTCATTGCTCGAATTTTGGAACGTGGATAGATTTTATTTTATTTTATTTTGATCCGATTTATTCTACAAATATATCAAAATAAATAATACAATCAATCTGGTCCTTAAATTTTTTTCTGGACTTCGAGGAGCCGTATGAGGTAAGAATCTCATGTACGGTTCTGTAATAGCGATGGGAACAGTAATGTTATCACCGACTATGATTATCTAATAGTTCAAGTACAGTTGATATAGTTGAGACCCAATCAAAATCTGGTTTTTGGGGGTGGAATTTATGGCGTCAACCAATAGGATTTTTTATTTTTTTTATTTCTTCTCTAGCAGAATGTGAAAGATTACCTTTTGATTTGCCAGAAGCAGAAGAAGAATTAGTAGCAGGTTATCAAACGGAATATTCGGGTATCAAATTTGGTTTATTTTATATTGCTTCCTATCTAAACTTATTAGTTTCTTCATTATTTGTAACAGTTCTTTACTTGGGCGGTTGGAATATTTCTATTCCGTATATATTCGTTCATGATTTTTTTGAAATAAATAACATAAGCGGAGTCGTTGGACCAACAATTGGTATCTTTATTACATTGGTTAAAACTTATTTGTTCTTGTTCATTCCTATCACAACAAGATGGACTTTACCGCGATTAAGAATGGATCAACTTTTAAATCTTGGATGGAAATTTCTTTTACCTATCTCTCTCGGTAATCTATTATTAACAACCTCTTTTCAACTCCTTTCACTCTAAAATAAAAGCATAATAAAAAAATAAAAGTCTAATAGAAAGAATATTATGAGTTGTCTTCAAATCAAACAAGAGAAAAAAACAAAGATAAATTTATTCATAAAAATTTACGCTATGTTTCCCATGGTAACTGGGTTCATGAATTATGGGCAACAAACTATACGAGCTGCAAGGTACATTGGTCAAAGTTTCATGATTACCTTATCCCATGCAGATCGTTTACCTGTAACTATTCAATATCCTTATGAAAAATTAATCACATCGGAGCGTTTCCGCGGTCGAATTCATTTTGAATTTGATAAATGCATTGCTTGTGAAGTATGTGTTCGTGTATGTCCTATAGATCTGCCTGTTGTTGATTGGAAATTTGAAACCGACATTCGAAAGAAACGGTTGCTAAATTACAGTATTGATTTCGGAATCTGTATATTTTGCGGCAACTGCGTTGAGTATTGTCCAACAAATTGTTTATCAATGACGGAAGAATACGAGCTTTCTACTTATGATCGTCATGAATTGAATTATAATCAAATTTCTTTGGGTCGTTTACCAATGTCAGTAGTTGACGATTATACGATTCGAACAATTTTCAATTCAACTAAAAAAAAGGATAAAACACTTTGATTGATTAAAAAGTACAATTATTAAACTAAAAAATAAAAAAACGAAAATTCTGTTTTGATTTAAAGGTATGAAGGGGGTTTCTTTCATTTTCTTGGTCAATGACTACAAAAATTCGAAATTCCAACTATTGATTTGATTCATGAAAATTGCATCGAAACTGAATTTGGATTGACAATCTATTAATATATCTATAATTCTATCCATAATTATTTCGAGAATCTAATTTCGAATGCCTTTTTGAAGAAAGAATGAAATTAGTACAATAGTTGTACATATAGTAATTATTTACACCCCTTCAGATTTAAAATTAAGAGCCTATAATATTATATATTTGCTATTTAATATTAATTTTATATTATAAAAAATAGCAAAAAAAAAAAAAAGAATATAAAAAAGGTTTTTCCTGGTCAAGTCAATAAGGTCATGAAGAAACAATTCAATTTTTTTATTTCTTATTTTACGTGCAATGGATTTACCTGGACTAATACACGATTTTCTTTTAGTCTTTCTGGGGTTAGGTCTTATATTAGGAGGTTTAGGAGTAGTATTATTTACCAACCCGATTTTTTCTGCCTTTTCATTAGGATTCGTTCTTGTTTGTATATCTTTATTTTATATTTTATCAAACTCTCATTTTGTAGCTGCTGCACAGCTCCTTATTTATGTGGGAGCTATAAATGTTTTAATTATATTTGCCGTAATGTTCATGAATGGTTCAGAATATTACAAAGATTTTAATCTTTGGACTGTTGGAAATGGGGTTACTTCCTTAGTTTGTACAAGTATTTTTGTTTCACTAATTACTATTATTCCAGATACGTCATGGTACGGAATTATTTGGACTACAACATCAAATCAGATTATAGAACAAGATTTGATAACTAATGGTCAACAAATTGGAATTCATTTAGCAACAGATTTTTTTCTTCCATTTGAATTCATTTCAATAATTCTTTTAGTTGCTTTGATAGGTGCGATTGCTGTGGCTCGTCAGTAAGAAATTTTTCGAATTAGTAATCAAAATTAAAACTGTATTAAAACTGTTTTCTATGTTATCACATCTATTTTCCTTCAATTCTATGTTAAAGATTATTTATGTATAAATTCTGTTATTTGATCTATTATCCATAGATTTTTTGGTTCTATACTTATTATATTCTTAATTCTAGTCAATCTGAGATGGAATTGTTGTTCATATTGAAATAAATCGAAATTGATAAGGAGTTGGTCAATGATGCTCGAACATGTACTTATTTTGAGTGCCTGTTTATTTTCTATCGGTATCTATGGATTGATCACGAGTCGAAATATGGTTAGAGCCCTTATGTGTCTTGAACTTATACTGAATGCTGTTAATATAAATTTCGTAACATTTTCTGATTTTTTTGATAGTCGCCAACTAAAAGGAAATATTTTTTCAATTTTTGTTATAGCTATCGCAGCCGCTGAAGCAGCTATTGGACCGGCTATTGTTTCGTCTATTTATCGTAACAGAAAATCCACCCGTATCAATCAATCGAATTTATTGAATAAGTAGTATTAATTGTATAGAATATAATTTTCATATTCATTAATTTGAGTTGGCATGTATGATACGTAAGTTGTCTGATCAGGCTTGTGAAAACGTAAGAAATTCTAGTATCTTGGCTCTATTTCAGAAGTTGATCCAGAATTGAATAGAAGATTTCTGGTAAATCAATCATTGATTCGTCTGGTTTCTAAATATATGATGCTTCATTTAGAAATTTACTAGATTGAAATTTTATGACGTTAAAAAAATTTAAAATCCAATGTCACATTCAGTAAAAATTTATGATACATGTATAGGGTGTACTCAATGTGTCCGAGCCTGCCCCACGGATGTATTAGAAATGATACCTTGGGATGGGTGTAAATCCAAGCAAATTGCTTCTGCTCCAAGAACAGAGGATTGTGTCGGTTGTAAAAGATGTGAATCTGCTTGTCCAACAGATTTCTTGAGTGTTCGAGTTTATTTATGGCATGAAACAACTCGAAGCATGGGTCTAGCTTATTGATACTTTCCAGAAAAACCCACTTGAATACATTTTATTTTTTCTTTACCGACAAAAACCCGTACTCGAAAAAAAAAGAAATATATATATTATCTTATGTTTTCTAGCACGGGTTTTTCTAGTCTAAGCGTATCTTGTCTTTACCACGAATTCTTTTCCTTGGTTAACAATATTTGTAGTTTTACCGATAGCCGCGGGTTTATTAATTTTCTTTTTCCCTCATAGAGGAAATAAGCTAATTAGGTGGTATACTTTATATATATGTATAGCAGAGCTCCTTTTAATAACTTATGCATTCTCTTATTATTTCCAACTTGAGGACCCATTAATCCAATTAGCAGAAGATTATAAGTGGATCCCTTTTTTTGATTTGTACTGGAGATTGGGAATAGATGGGTTTTCTTTAGGACCTATTTTACTGACAGGATTTATCACCACTTTAGCTACTTTAGCGGCTTGGCCGATTACTCGGGATTCCCGATTATTCCATTTTCTGATGTTAGCAATGTATAGTGCTCAAATAGGATTATTTTCATCTCAAGATCTTTTACTTTTTTTTATCATGTGGGAGTTAGAATTAATTCCCGTCTATCTACTTCTATCCATGTGGGGGGGAAAGAAACGTCTGTATTCAGCTACAAAGTTTATTTTGTATACTGCAGGAGGTTCGGTTTTTTTATTAATGGGAGCTTTGGGTATCGCTTTATATGGTTCCAATGAACCGACATTCAATTTTGAAACATCAGCCAATCAATCATATCCTGTGGCACTAGAAATATTTTTCTATATTGGATTTTTTATTGCTTTTGCTGTCAAATCACCGATTATACCTTTACATACATGGTTACCAGACACTCATGGGGAAGCCCATTACAGTACTTGTATGCTTCTAGCCGGAATCCTATTAAAAATGGGGGCGTATGGATTGATTCGAATCAATATGGAATTATTGCCTCATGCTCATTCTATCTTTTCCCCCTGGTTGATAATAATAGGCGTAATGCAAATAATCTATGCAGCTTCAACATCTCCTGGTCAACGAAATTTAAAAAAAAGAATAGCCTATTCTTCTGTATCTCATATGGGTTTCATAATTATCGGAATTTGCTCTATAAGTGATATGGGACTCAATGGAGCCATTTTACAAATTCTATCACATGGATTTATTGGTGCTGCGCTTTTTTTCTTGGCAGGAACTGGTTATGATAGAATACGTCGTCTTTATCTTGACGAAATGGGCGGAATGGCTCCCCTAATGCCAAAACTATTCACGACCTTCAGTATTTTATCACTAGCTTCCCTTGCATTACCGGGCATGAGTGGTTTTTTTGCGGAATTGGCCGTCTTTTTTGGACTAATTAGCGGCCAAAAATACCTTTTAACGACAAAAATATTAATTACTGTCGTTATGGCAGTTGGAATGATATTAACTCCTATTTATTTATTATCTATGGTACGACAGATGTTCTATGGATACAAACTGTTTAATGCCCCAAACTCTTATTTTTTTGATTCGGGACCTCGGGAATTATTTGTTTCGATCTCTATTCTTCTGCCTGTAATAAGTATTGGTATTTATCCGGATTTCGTTTTCTCATTATCAATTGACAGAGTCGAAGCTATTCTATCTAATTATTTTTATCGATAGTTTTAGATAGTTTTTCTAAAAAAAAAAATGAATTCTAACCAAAAATTTTTGGCATTTATGAGAACTTTTTGAATCAAGTAGTATGGTGATTCAAAAAGTTCTCAACAGCTTACCTGACGTTTTTTGTTTCTATGCTTTGTCTATATGTTTTGCTTTCCTATATAGTTGCATTCGTCAGAACCTTTCCCTTTCTTCAATTGTTAATTGGTAATGTAAATGAACCATAACTATGTAGTCCTATTCCTAATAAATTAACTCCAAAATAGCATATCCAAATTATAAGAAAACCGATAGAAGCGACAATTGCCGAATTTAAACCCTCCAAATTTTTATTTGTTCGAGTATGAAAAAAAACTGCGAATATGGTCCATGTAATAAATGCCCAAGTTTCCTTTGGGTCCCAATTCCAATATGATCCCCATGCTTCATTAGCCCAGACTGCTCCCGAAAGAATACCTATAGTTAAAAAAAAAAATCCTATACTTATAATCCGATAACTCCAGTCATCTAATTGTTGAATCAATTGAAACCTATAATAATTCCTAGAGGAAAGAAAGGAAATATTTCTTAAAACATTCTTTCGTTCCGTTATACATTGTATCTCATTAAAGTAAAATGAATCATTTAATAAATTATTGCTTTTATCAAAAATTCTTATAATTTTTTGAAATCTGATTACTAGAAATGCTACTGATAATAATGATCCACACAAAAGAGCTGCATAGCCCAAAATCATCATACTTACGTGCATCATTAACCACTGGGATTGAAGAGCGGGTACTAAGATTTCGGATTGATGCATGCTTTTTAAAAGACCCGAAGTGGCAAACCCTTGAGTAAAAAAAGTGCTTGGCGCGGTTATTGCGCTTAAAGAATTTTTATATTTTTTAAAATACGGAACTATATGAATAACAGAAAATGCCCATGAAAGAAAGATTAATGATTCATATAAATCACTTAATGGTAAATGTCCCCCAAAAAACCAACGAGTAACTAATAATCCTGTTATACAGCAAAAAGTAGTTAACATGCCTTTTTCGGACGAATCATATAGTTCTACGAATTCATCGACTAATAAGGTTATCAAATGAATTGTAATTACAATTGACACGACTGAAAAAGATATATGAGTTAATATATGTTCTAAACTCGAAACTATCATAAAAATATAAAAATAAATAAATAAAAAATTGACGGGGAGTTCCTCTCTTATTCTTTTCATATATAGAATTGAAATTCCAAAGTGAAGTCATTATAGGATTTATTGTATCCTTTTGAAAATTACAGGATGTTGTGCCGCTACTCGGACTCGAACCGAGATGCTCTAGCACTGCTTCCTAAGAGCAGCGTGTCTACCAATTTCACCATAGCGGCTTGCTTCAAATCATAATAATCTATTTTTTTTTTATCGTCGAGCTTGAAGGAGTTAATGCAATACTTTTTATGAAATATTCAAATTCATGACAAAAATTTTATTTAAGAATGAAAAAAAGAAAATTTTATGAATTCCAATTTAAAAATTACATTCAATAGATTTATAGAAAGATTTTATTGGTTAGTTTTTTAGTGTGGAAAGGGTTTGGGTTAGGATTTAGACACCTCATTAAATAGTCTATCATATAAGAACAAAATTTCTAGTTCTCTTAAGTACTTAAAAAAACATTATATTTAATTTAATATATACCTTGATCAAGTTTCCAACCCAACTATTAAAATAGATCATTCAAAACTGACACGTTTTATCTAAATAAAACTAAATCAAATTGGAAAGGTTCTTTTTTTTCTTTTTTTTATTAATTCGATTAAACGAGTTTATTCTATTTTATTCTATATAGTAATTTAGAATAATAATTTTTAAGAAAGTTAAAAAATTTTTAACGTAATGAATTCTTTTAACTCAATATTATTTTGAGTCAATTATCGTTCTCTTTTTTAATTATTAATTATTTTGAATTATTAATTAAAGGTTTTCTATCTGCTTTTTTTTTTCTATAGTATAAGAAAAAACTATATTGAAATACTATAAATATAGTAACAGTGCAAATAGAGAAAAGAACAAACTTATGAATATTTAGTATTGGGATTGGGATAGATGATTCTATGGGGACAATACTAATCCCCATACTGAAAATGAGAAAATATCCTAACAATAAAAAGTAATAAAGAAGGGTGAATCTTTTCATCGTCTCTTTTTTTTTTTTGCAAACAAAAAAGTATCGTTTTTCGAATTCAGTAGACAGTAGACAAAAGAATTCTTTATTCTATTTATTCGATAATATGATAAAAACAATGGGAACTTCCATTCAAAAATAAAGAAGTTATTTTTTGTTAGAGTTGGATGGGAAAGACATTTTTTGTAAAAAAAAAAAAAATAAATTTTTAGTAATTCTTTACTTTTACCTATGGAAAATGGAAAAGAAAAGTATCAAATATGAAAGTCTTTTTTAGAAACATAATGAAAAATAATAACTCCGTTCTAGTTCTAAAAGGTACTAGTTAATGGTTCTGAATAAAGCAACAAATAAAAAAATAACTATTTTTTTGAATCCAGTAAGGGTCCGGTAAAATCATCTTTTTTTTATTCCTATCACTATCAAAATTTAACAAACCACTTTTCTTATAATTCTTTAACCCTAATATAAAAATTTGTAATTAAAAAATTAAAAATAAGTAATTTTAAGTAATTCATTGAAAAAAGGATTTCTAGTTAGTTAGAATAAGTATTTTTTTTTTTTCAGTAGTATCTTTATTTGACCAATTCTAACTTTTTGATTTTAATATGTGAAGTATTTTTGAAAAATTGATAATAATTAAATAATTTAAGAATAGAAAATTAGATTTCAGTTTTACATATTTTTTTCATTTATTTTCTTTATTGACTGACTTATTTAAAAAGATAGAAAAGTTGATAAATCAGAAACAATAAATAATTAATTAGTAATTAAAAAAGTTTTTTTTATGGAACATATATATCAATATTCATGGATCATACCTTTCCTTACATTCCCAGTCCCTATGTTAATAGGAGCAGGACTTCTACTTTTTCCGGCGACAACAAAAAAACTTCGTCGTATGTGGGCTTTTCCAAGTGTTTTATTGTTAAGTATAGTTATGATTTTTGCAATTGATCTGTCTATTCAGCAAATAAATAGCAGTTTTATTTATCAATATATATGGTCGTGGACCATCAATAATGATTTTTCTTTAGAGTTCGGATACTTGATCGACCCACTTACTTCTATTTTGTTAATATTAATTACTACAGTTGGAATTATGGTTCTTTTTTATAGTGATAATTATATGTCTCATGATCAAGGCTATTTGAGATTTTTTGCTTATATGAGTTTTTTCAATACTTCAATGTTGGGATTAGTTACTAGTTCGAATTTGATACAAATTTATATTTTTTGGGAATTAGTTGGAATGTGTTCTTATCTTTTAATAGGTTTTTGGTTCACACGCCCTAGTGCATCGAATGCTTGTCAAAAAGCATTTGTAACTAATCGTGTAGGGGATTTTGGTTTATTATTAGGAATTCTTGGTCTTTATTGGATAACGGGCAGCTTCGAATTTCGCGATTTGTTCAAAATATTCAATAACTTGATTTCTAATAATCAAGTTAATCTTGTATTCGTTACTTTCTGTACCTTTTTATTATTTTCCGGTGCAATTGCTAAATCGGCACAATTTCCTCTTCATGTATGGTTGCCCGATGCCATGGAAGGGCCTACCCCTATTTCGGCTCTGATACATGCTGCTACTATGGTAGCGGCGGGAATTTTTCTTGTAGCTCGACTTTTTCCCCTTTTCCTAGTCATACCTTACATAATGAATCTAATAGCTTTGATCGGCATAATTACAGTCTTTTTAGCAGCAACTTTAGCCCTTGCTCAAAAAGATATTAAGAGAAGTTTAGCTTATTCTACAATGTCTCAATTGGGTTATACGATGTTAGCTCTAGGTATGGGGTCTTATCGAGGTGCTTTATTTCATTTGATTACTCATGCCTATTCGAAAGCATTGTTGTTTTTAGGGTCTGGATCTATTATTCATTCAATGGAAGCTATTGTTGGTTATTCTCCAGATAAGAGTCAAAATATGGGTCTTATGGGCGGTTTAACAAAACATATTCCAATTACAAAAACTTCTTTTTTATTAGGAACGCTTTCTCTTTGTGGTATTCCACCCTTCGCCTGTTTTTGGTCCAAAGATGAAATTCTTAATGATAGCTGGTTGTATTCACCTAGTTTCGCAATAATAGCTTGGTTCACTGCGGGATTAACTGCATTTTATATGTTTCGGATTTATTTACTTATTTTTGAAGGATATTTTAATCTTAATTTTAAAAATTACAGTGGAAAAAAAAACAGTTCATTTTATTCAATATCTTTATGGGGTAAAGAAGGATCAAAAACGTTTAACAAAAATTTTCGTTTATTACCTTTATTATTAATAAATAATAATGTAAATAATAATGAACGGACTTCTTTTTTTTGGAAGAACACATATAAAATTGATGGTAATATAAGAAATATGACATGGCCCTTTATTACTGTTAATAATTTTAACACTAAAAGGGTTTTTTCCTACCCTCGGGAATCCGATAATACTATGTTATTTCCTATGCTTGTCTTCGTACTATTTTCTGTCTTTATTGGAGCCATAGGAATTCCGTTCAATCAATTCAATCAAGAAGAACTCAAATTGGATATATTGTCAAAACTATTAAATCCGTCTTTTAACCTTTTGCACGAAAATGAAAAAAATTCTGTGGATTGGTATGAATTTTTAACAAATGCAATTTTTTCAGTCAGTATAACTTTTTTCGGAAT